TCCTTAGGATTGGTGTATTCTTTTCTATCCTATATCCCACGGTTTCGGATCATGGATCGAGCCAAGCATCACAACTTCTTCTACCCATCCTGTATGTTGTCCTTTTCGTTCCGTGTTGTAATAGAAACTTATTGTATATTGTATTAGTAGACGAGATTTTACGAAAAAGGTTCTTGATAGGAGAAAATTTTTTCAATTTTTTCAGTGCGAATTTTCCACAACATGGGGAAATCACTATTTAGAATTGAAAATTGATATTTCTAATTGAAAAGAAAAAAGAGCTCTATCATATATAATGAACTGATACTCCAGGTTCTCACAAAAGAGAATCGTTTCCTTCAATATTCACTCATTATTCGTTAATAACCCTAGCGATTGTATCTAGTATGCGTAGCGTATTCTGATAGGAAATAAAATATTCAATTGATTTTTCATCGAATGTGATAGGAAATAAAATATTCAATTGATTTTTCATCGAATGACTATTCATCTATTGTACTTTCATGTAAATAGAGGCAAGAAAGCTCTATGGAAAAATCATGGTTCAATTTGATCTTGTCTAGGGGGGAATTAGAATACAGATGTGGGCTAAGTAAATCAATGGATAGCCTTGGTCCTATTGAAAATACTAGTGTAAACGAAGACCCGGCTAGAAATGATACGGATAAAAACATTCATGGTTGTAGTGACAGCTCTAGTTATTACAGTAAGGTTGATCATTTAGTTGGCGTCAAAGACATTCGGAATTTCATTTCTGATGACACCTTTTTAATTAGGGATAGTAATCAGGATAGTTATTCCATATATTTTGATAGTGAAAATAAAATTTTTGAGATTGACAATGATCATTCTTTTTTGAGGGAACTAGAAAGTTTTTTTTATAATTATCGTAATTCTAGTTATATGAAGAATGGATCGAAAAATGACGATCCCCACTATGATTTTAACTTGTATGATACTAACTATAGTTGGAATAATCACATTAATAGTTGTATTGACTCTTATCTTCGTTCTCAAATCTGTATTGATAGTTACATTTTTAGTGGTAGTGACAATTACAATGATAATTATATTTATAATTACATTTGTGATGAAGGTGGAAATAGTAGTGAAGGCAAGAATTTCAATATAAGAACTCGCGCAAATGGTAATGATTTAACTCTAAAAGAAAGTTCTAATGATCTCGATCTATACAAGCATTTGTGGGTTCAATGCGAAAATTGTTATGGATTAAATTATAAGAAATTGTTTAAGTCAAAAATGAATATTTGTGAACAATGTGGATATTATTTGAAAATGAGTAGTTCAGATAGAATCGAACTTTCGATTGATCCAGGTACTTGGGGTCCTATGGATGAAGACATGATCTCTCTGGATCCCATTGAATTTCAGTCTGAAGAAGAGCCTTATAAAGATCGTATTGATTCTTATCAAAGAAAGACAGGATTAACTGAGGCTATTCAAACAGGCACAGGTCAACTAAACGGTATTCCTATAGCAATCGGGGTTATGGATTTTCAGTTTATGGGGGGGAGTATGGGATCTGTAGTAGGCGAGAAAATTACCCGTTTGATCGAATATGCTACCAATCATTTTTTACCTCTTATTCTAGTGTGTGCTTCCGGAGGAGCACGCATGCAAGAAGGAAGTTTGAGCTTGATGCAAATGGCTAAAATATCTTCCGCTTTATATGATTATCAATCAAATAAAAAGTTATTTTATGTATCAATTCTTACATCTCCTACTACTGGTGGAGTGACCGCGAGTTTTGGTATGTTGGGGGATATCATTATTGCTGAACCCAATGCCTATATTGCATTTGCGGGTAAAAGAGTAATTGAGCAAACATTGAATAAAACAATACCTGAAGGTTCACAGGCGGCTGAATATTTATTCTATAAGGGTTTATTCGATCCAATCGTACCACGTAATCCTTTAAAAGGTGTTCTGAGTGAGTTAGTTCAGCTCCACGGTTTTTTTCCTTTGAATCAAAATTCAATCAAGTAGAGTCTTAAGTTAAATTATTTTCTTTGTAGTGAAAAGGTAGTTAGTTAGTTTATCAGAATCAAAGTCAAAGCCCATTATGCGGGCTTTGACTTTGTGACATAAAATGGAATTGTCGAAAAACGAATTATGTAGATAATTATTATTATTTTACCAATATTACTGATTACTAATGAGTAAACCTCTATCAACAAGATAAAAAGCGAATTTTTCCTTCTGTGAAGTGAAATTTTAATTTGGCGAGACAAATAAAACGAATTTTATCTTCCTCTATTGCGTATGTATATATAATTCAAATATAGAAAAAATATAAATATAGAGTTTTGCATCTTTCTATATCTCCCGAGAATTCTATTTTTACTAAAAATCCCTGTTCTTGGATCGGATTCTAACGAATCGAATCTTTCGACAATTTGTAATAAACTCTTTCTTTATTAAATTCAAATTAGAAGACAAGAACAATAGACTAATAATAAGAAAAGTAAGAATAAAGTAAGATAATAAAGAAAGTGGATTATCTTATCATACACCTATTTTATTTGATTTAGAAAGATGGGCAAGTCCTTTTATTTAATTCTACATTCCTTGCACTTATTAGATATATATACTCGCTTAGATATACTTAGTATTTAGATATACTTAGTATTTAGATATACTTAGTATAATATACGAATTATAATATAATCATTATAAGATATATTTCTAACTAACAATATAACAATAACAGGTACAAATATTAAATTGAGGTACCCATTTTATGACAACTTTCAGCAGCTTTCCCTCTATTTTTGTGCCTTTAGTAGGCCTAGTATTTCCGGCAATTGCAATGGCTTCTTTATCTTTGTATGTTCAAAAAACTAAGATTTTTTAGATTCGATGGGGCCAAGGCCAAGACCAAATCTTATCTATTTTTTTTTTTCAAGACTTAGATGCCACGGATATCTATTTAGTAGAATATTGTATAACATCTGGCTTCCCCGAACATAAATGAAAAAGCTCCTCTTATGCATACGTAAACATGATATAGGGGTAAATGAATTATAGCAAGTGGATCGGTACCGAACGGATGTATGAAATTAAAGTCTATATATCTAGTAGATCTGTATAGGGGATCATATAAAGGGGATGATTTTTGATCTAAGCAATTTGATGAATTACTTCTAAAAGTTCATATCAAAACAGTACTAGTTGATGAGAGTTACTTCGGAAACAAAAAAAGTAAAATCGAATTTTTTTGGTTATTCTCTCAATTCCAATAAAATGCAACTGGATCTAGTATGTATGAGTTGGCGATCAGAATCTATATGGATAGAATTTATAGTGGGGTCTCGAAAAACAAGCAATTTCTGCTGGGCCTCTATCCTTTTTTTTGGTTCATTAGGGTTTTTATTAGTTGGAACTTCTAGTTATCTTGGTAGGAATTTGATATCTTTATTTCCGTCTCAGCAAATAGTTTTTTTTCCACAAGGAATCGTGATGTCTTTCTATGGGATCGCAGGTCTCTTTATTAGTTCCTATTTGTGGTGCACGATTTTTTGGAATGTAGGTAGCGGTTATGATCGATTCGATAGAAAAGAGGGAATAGTATGTATTTTTCGTTGGGGTTTTCCTGGAAAAAATCGTCGCATCTTTCTACGATTCCTTATGAAAGATATTCAGTCCATCAGAATAGAAGTAAAAGAGGGTATTTATGCTCGTCGTGTCCTTTATATGGAAATCAGAGGCCAGGGGGCCGTTCCCTTGACTCGTACTGATGAGAATTTGACTCCACGAGAAATTGAGCAAAAAGCTGCGGAATTGGCCTATTTTTTGCGTGTACCGATTGAAGTCTTTTGAAATGAATTGCAGAATAAATGCTTTCTCGGCAGGAGGAAAAAACTCAAGCCAAGAATCCTCTTTTTTCTATAGCAGAACTAAACTGAAGTTTCCTCAGAATGCCCATTCGAACCAAAGCCGACGTATACGGAAGAGTCATAACATAAAACAAAACTGTTTTTTTGTCCACAAAAATTGTTTTTTATGCGTCTGTAAATGTAAAACCACTCAACTTAATTCAGTAACAAAACAAGCAAGAAATCGAAATAATGGATTCATCTCATATATCAAAGTATTTCGAAATAAAGACTTTCGCTTTTTATTTTCAATATTTGGAGTTGATACGTTAGATACAGATAGATCATATCTTGTAAATTTTCTCTACTTTCCTTTTGTCAATCGGTCCCTCCCCTTTTATCCTTTCTTTTGTGCTCCTTAAGAACTAAACAAGTAGATTTCTTTCTTATAACATAATGATAAACGTAATGATAACTTTTCTGTCTTTTTTTGTCACTCATTTTTGATCATCATAATATTTTTCATAATTTTTTTTTTTTCAATTATTCCTGGACTCTAGACTATATATAGTCGAGATAACCCGCGAAAATTTTTCGACATATTTGATTGATATCTTGATATAGACAGGGAGCTCCTTCGTCTCAAAATCTGAATAGAATAATCTTTATTATTTGAAGCGGTTCTTTCGGGCAGTTATCGAAAGAGGGCAATTGCTTCGAATTTGATCAATTGAGATATCTGGAAACAATATCTGGAAACAATAACAATATAACAATAATAAATAATATATATATATATATTTCATTCGAACATTCGAATTCAAAGTGGATTCTTATTTTCTATTTCTGTATTCTTTTTAGATTCAAGGACTAAGCACTGAATCAAAAAAAAACAGAGAATAGATTCATGGGCCCCTACCTTATAATTTTATAATTTATAATATAATGAAAGTCATGCTTGATAGAAAGATTAGATCACATAAAGTCAACGAATGAGGTGGGTTCATTAACAATTCACAGATGAAAAAATGGCAAAAAAGAAAGCATTCACTCCCCTTCTATATCTTGCATCTATAGTATTTTTGCCCTGGTGGATCTCTCTCTCATTTAATAAAAGTCTGAAATCTTGGATTACTAATTGGTGGAATACTAGGCAATCCGAAACTTTTTTGAATGATATTCAAGAAAAGAGTATTCTAGAACAATTCATAGAAGTAGAGGAACTCTTCCTGTTGGACGAAATGATAAAAGAATACCCGGAAACACATCTACAAAAACTTCGTATAGGAATCCACAAAGAAACGATCCAATTGATCAAGATGCACAATGAGGATCGTATCCATACGATTTTGCACTTCTCGACAAATCTAATCTGTTTCGTTATTCTAAGTGGTTATTCTATTTTGGGGAATGAAGAACTTGTTATTCTTAACTCTTGGGTTCAAGAATTCCTATATAATTTAAGCGACACAATAAAAGCTTTTTCTATTCTTTTATTAACTGATTTATGTATCGGATTCCATTCGCCCCACGGTTGGGAACTAATGATTGGCTATATCTACAAAGATTTTGGATTTGCTCATAATGATCAAATTATATCTGGTCTTGTTTCTACCTTTCCAGTCATTCTAGATACAATTTTTAAATATTGGATCTTTCGTTATTTAAATCGTGTATCTCCGTCACTTGTAGTTATTTATCATTCAATGAATGACTGAAAAATGATTCACAGATTCAATTATAATCTTTCTTACTTTGTATATAAGCAAAGCATGCAAAGTCGTACTTACTTTACTCTTTCTACCCATCAGGGGAATCCAATTCCTCCTCTATTTCAGTAAAATTTTTTTCAGTAAAAGTAAATAGCAGAATCGTGGATAGGGAACTATACTAGTGACCTACCTAATTTTATTGTAGAAATTTTCGGGATCAATGATTGGACCATGCAAACTAGAAATACTTTCTCTTGGATAAAGGAGGAGATTACTCGATCCATTTCTGTATCGCTCATGATCTATATAATAACCGGGGCATCCATTTCAAATGCATATCCCATTTTTGCGCAGCAGGGGTATGAAAATCCACGAGAAGCAACTGGGCGTATTGTATGTGCCAATTGCCATTTAGCTAATAAACCCGTGGATATTGAGGTTCCACAAGCGGTACTTCCTGATACTGTATTTGAAGCGGTTGTTAGAATTCCTTATGATATGCAACTGAAACAAGTTCTTGCTAATGGTAAGAAAGGGGCTTTGAATGTGGGTGCTGTTCTTATTTTACCGGAGGGGTTTGAGTTAGCCCCACCTGATCGTATTTCGCCCGAGATGAAAGAAAAGATAGGCAATCTGTCTTTTCAGAACTACCGCCCCACTAAGAAAAATATTCTTGTGATAGGTCCTGTTCCTGGTCAAAAATATAGTGAAATCATCTTTCCTATTCTTTCCCCAGACCCTGCTAGTAATAAGGATGTTCATTTCTTAAAATATCCCATATACGTAGGCGGAAACAGGGGAAGGGGTCAGATTTATCCCGACGGGAACAAAAGTAACAATACAGTTTATAATGCTACGGCAACAGGTATAGTAAGCAAAATCATCCGAAAAGGAAAAGGGGGGTACGAAATAACCATAACGGATGCATTGGATGGACATCAAGTGGTTGATATTATCCCCCCAGGACCAGAACTTCTTGTTTCAGAGGGTGAATCTATCAAACTCGATCAACCATTAACAAGTAATCCTAATGTGGGTGGATTTGGTCAGGGGGATGCAGAAATAGTACTTCAAGATCCACTACGTGTCCAAGGCCTTTTGTTCTTCTTGGCATCTATTGTTTTTGCACAAATCTTTTTGGTTCTTAAAAAGAAACAGTTTGAGAAGGTTCAAGTGTCCGAAATGAATTTCTAGATCCGTGGATTTATCAACATCAAATTTGTAAAAAAGAACAAATTCTTCCCGGCAATTAGGTTAGGTATGATGAAAAAAGTATGAAAAGTCTTTTGCTTGTTTATATTCTTTCTCTAGGAATTACTTTTACCGCATTCAAAATATGTATATTGTGAAGAAGACTATTTGTCTTTACCCCTTCTTTTCTTTTTTCAATCTAAATTTGAGGGGTGTAATTATATCCCTATTGTCAGATTGAAATGTCACAGAATGGGTTTTGTTTTCTAAATTCAATTTGATTAGATACTAAACATAAGATAAGTAAGCGGAGAATAGAAAGGAAGGATAAATGAGGGGAACAAATAATTACAGGGAGTATTCTTCGTCTTCCTAGCCTTCGGCACAAGAAAGGGATGTGTAAAATTCCTTTTCTTGTGTCGAAATAATAACAATTCTGTATCCCATTCGTCAAAGATTTCTATTCTTAGTTTAGATTTTTCCAGATTTTTCAGAACCCTTTATTTTTTTAGATTTACGTATAATAGAATAAGTAAATAAGTAATAAGGATAATATAATAAGTATAAAATAAGTATAATATAATAAGTAATGGACAACCAAAAAAAAGAGAAGGAATCCTTTTTTTTGATAAAATAGAATCAAGGCGATGAACTTATAAAAAAATTTCAAACTTTGATGAAATACTAAAATAAATAGAGTAAGGTTAGACTAGTCTAGAAAGGGTTTGCTTGATATCTGGTCGACATAAAAAAAGAAAAGA